TTCCCCATAATGTCCATGAACAGTTGCTCCTGGAGTAGCCAAATAAGGCTTAGCTGATCGTATTACCACAGAGTCAACTTGAACAATTAGAACTTGACCCGATTTTAAATGCGGTCCTTTTTTGGCTATACATACATTTTCACAAAGAAACTGCCCAAGACTAACGATTGGAGATGTCTCTTCACAATAATTGTAATGGAGAAAATACCAATTCAAATGGAATGGATTCAAAATGATGTTACTGCATGAATAGGGATTATAAATTTGACCATTTTCATCCATTAAATAATATTTAAGTATTTGAAAAATCTGTTTGAAATTGTCAAGTTGCAAATAGTTAGTTACCAAGATCTGATTATGGGTTATTAAATGGGAAAATAAATCAAAATTATAAATTGGAAAACCTGTTCCTAACGGGCCCAACGAATTCCTAATTGGAATTAGGGGGTTCTTTTTGATTGATTCTTTTATCACATTGGGAGATTTTACATCGTTGAATGGGCCTATTCGAAAACAATTGGATGATGACAAAATTATCAAAGATTGAGATTCCTTATTTCGATTCAACAACGTATGGATAGTTCCTTGATTTGGATTAAGGGATTCTTTAATCCTTGCCTTGGAATAGGAATAAATGGAATAAAATGGATTGACATTAGCGCGATCTGATCCATTCTCAGAGATCAATCCTGAACCCGACAGATCGTTCCTTTTTCCGGTATAAGAAATAGGTGACTTAGCTAAGTCGATTCTTAGAAAATATCTAAGCAAACCATTTGTCCTTATTTCAACAAAGGAAGCGCAGGCCTTTTCGATTTTTTTGTCTTGGTCCCAATTCAACACTAAAGAAGTCCGAACTAATTGAATACTTGTGTCCCAAATTTCAAGAATTGGGTCGTAATAAAGGATATAATTGACAACTCGAAGTTGTAGATTATCACTTTCCTGCAAGAGATCCGGCGGGAAAAGTCTTCCTAAATTTATACCATCCGTTTTTTTATATGGGACTACAGGTTGAACCAAAACAAAATACTTTTTTTCATACCTGGAAAGTTTCATTCGTTGGATATAGAGCCAATTTTTCAATTTTTTGTATTCTTTGGAATTTGGTTTTCCCCCTCCTGGCGGTATCAATCGGAATGCCTTATTTGTCTTTCCAGGAAAATGGATATCTCCAGAAAAGATTATCAGTTTCATTTTTTCTGCTTTTTTCTTCACTCGGACCAATCCGCCTACCCGACTTCTTCTATTGAAAGTGATTTGTGTATCTGCCCCAATAATACTATTGTGCCGTACCATTATGGAAGAAGATTCGGCCAAAATGTGGACTTCCACGGGAATAAAAAAAAATGGATTTACTTCCTTTTGGTATTTTGTCCAAAATACCTTGACTCCTCGATACTCAATCAACTCCTTTTCGTTGACGATTGAATTTAGTTCTCTAGTCTCATATTTAGTAAGTCCCGAGCTCTTTCTTATATATCGAGGATCATCGAAATAAGCAAGAATACTATTTCTACGGAGAATACCATTTCTGGGGATTTCCATTGAGATACCTGAAGAAGGTATTAGTTGGTTCTCGCCTTCTTGAATCGATTCGAGTGGGATGATGAATCTATTTCTTCGCCTCTTTGCCAATAAATCAGAATTACCGTCGAGAATGGCCGGATATCTGAGATTACAACGACCCGTACATGTCATTCGATTCAGTTCTGAATAATCAGGAATCCTATCTCCTTTTTGATTTTTACCAGAAAAATACGAACTAAAAAATTTGTGTCTCACTTGATTATTAGTTACTGAGGGGTTAGCAATATATCTTGGCTTGACAGAAAGAGAATAAGCGTTCATTTGATCTTGATCCTTGTGGATCGAACAAGGGCCTAGACTGTATCTCCAGGGCTCCCCTAATAATATCCATAAATGACTTGTTTTTGGTAAGAGATGAATATTACCATATGTAAATTCAGGTGCATGGTACACATCAGTATTCCAGTGCATTTCGCCTTCTGAGTCAGAATAAATATGTTTTCGAACCTTCTCTTTCAAATTCAAAGTGGATGTTCTCGCGCGAATCTCAGCAATCACTTGTTCTGATTCTACATATTGATCGTTTTGAACTAAAAGAAAACTTTTGGGCGGAATACACACATTGTGTATAATATCTTCACTCTCAATAGTTACATACAAGTCTCTAGAACATAGAAAAGCAGGATGTCCATGACGTGTACGTGTCGGATGAACCAAATCCTCGTTGAATTTTATTTTTCCATTAGAAGGGGCTCGCACATGTTCTGCAGTACCCCCTGTAAATACTCCGCCGGTATGAAAAGTTCTTAATGTTAATTGAGTGCCCGGTTCTCCAATAGATTGACCTGCAATAATACCTACGGCTTCTCCCAATTCGACCAGGTCGTCATGAGCTGGACTCCGGCCATAACATAATTGACAAATCCAAGATGTACTCCTACAAGTAAAGGGGGTTCGAATAGAGATTGGTTGTGCTCTAAAAGTTATGAATCTACTGACAAGTCCAACCCCAATATCTTGATTTCTAGTAGCAATACATCGCGAACCTATATATATATCATCTGCTAATACACGGCCAATTAATGTTTGGATAAAACTCCTGTCCGCCATCATTCCATTTCGAGGACTTACAGAAATACCTCGAACGGTGCCACAATCTGTTCGACGTACAACAATGTGTTGAACTACTTCAACAAGTCTGCGCGTGAGATATCCTGCATCTGATGTTCGGATAGCGGTATCCACAACCCCTTTACGGGCTCCGTAGCAAGAAATAATGTATTCTGTTAAAGACAGTCCTTCGCGTAAATTGCTTTGAATGGGTAAATCAATCATTTGCCCTTGGGGATCCGACATTAATCCTCTCATACCTACTAATTGATGTACCTGAGATGCATTTCCTCTGGCTCCCGAAAAAGACATTATATGGACTGGATTAAAAGGATCGGTCATCCGAAAATTAGGATTCATTTCTTGTCGCAAATATTCACTTGTGGCATACCATATTTCGATCGATTGACGTAATTTTTCTACCGCGTGTACATTCCCATAATGATGGTGTTTTTCCAAAATAAAACTTTGTTGTTCAGCGTCTTGAACTAGCCATCTTTTAGAAGGTATTGTTAAAAGATCATCAATTCCTAATGAAATGGATGCGGCGGTAGCTTGTCGGAAACCCAGAGTCTTTACTTGATCCAGGATATGTGATGTATATCCTATTCCATAGTGATCAATAAATCGACTAATAAGCCGTTTCATGGCAGTTCCGTCTATCACTTTATTGTGAAAGACCTGAGTGGGCCGTTCTGCCATCAGTACCTCCATATTGCGCTGAGTAGAATTTGACAATGGGCTTGAGTCAGTGATTGGAAAACTTCCTTTTATAGATCTTGATTCACGTAGAAATTCTGCAATTATGGTCCTAGTTAACCCGGAGAGACTCGAATTCCCGTTGGTAGCATAGAATTACAACAGCCCTGCCAAAACCCCTGTATGGCTTCTTCTATTTCTCGATAAAGGGAAATATGACCAAGAGTGGTTCGAATATATATATAAAGAATTTCTTTTTTTATACTTCGTACTATTAGATAGTGTCCATAAATCTCATAATAGGTCCCCACAGATTCATAGTGAATTTCGATGGGAGCTTCTCTTGCAGCAATAACGCGTTGATCTAGTCGCCACCGCAGCCACAAAGGACTACCTAAATTGATTCGTTTTTGCCGATAAGCTCCAATTGCATCATAGGGATTACAAAAAAAGGGTTCTTTTTTTTTTGTATACTTATAGTTATTATCTTCATTTTGATAGTTTCTACGATTACATGGATTATACCTATTTACACAAATACCCCGACGATTTCCACTCGTTAAGACATAGAGTCCACTAAGCATATCTTGAGTTGGTGCCGAAATCGGATCCCCAATAGTTGGAGACAAAAGATTCATATGAGAAAACATAAGTAAACGCGCCTCTGCTTGAGCCTCCAAAGATAAAGGCACATGAACAGCCATTTGATCCCCGTCAAAGTCTGCATTGAAGCCCTTACAAACTAATGGATGTAAACAAATAGCGCGCCCTTCCACTAAAACGGGGAGGAATGCCTGTATGCCTAATCTATGCAGAGTAGGCGCTCTATTCAGCAATACAGGATGGTCATTCAGAATTTCCTGAAGTATTTCCCATACAATCGGTTTTTTTTTACGAATTTGACTCTTAGCAACTCCTATGTTCGAAGCAAGATGTTTTCTAATTAGGTCACGAATTACAAATGCCTGGAAAAGTTCTATTGCTATTTCGCGAGGCAATCCACATCGATGTAATGAAAGTGAAGGGCCCACGACAATCACGGACCGCCCTGAATAATCGACCCGTTTACCAAGCAGAGTCTCGCGAACTCTTCCTTCTTTGCCTTCAATTACATCTGAAAGCGACTTGTAAACTCTATTATGATCATCCCTCATTGGTTGTCCGCAGATTCCATTATCAAGAAGTGCATCCACGGCTTCTTGTAGCAATTTTTCCTGAGATATTATTAATTCTTCTGGCGTAGCTATACTTGTTGTTAATAGATCTGTAAGAGTATTATTCCGATAGATAATTCTTCTATAGATTTCATTAATATCCGAGGTCACTAGTTTATCCTCATCTATATGATAGATTGGTCTCAACTCAGGAGGAAGAACTGGTAATAGACACAAAACCATCCATTTTGGTTCTATATTTGTTCGAATAAAATGCTTAGCCAATTCCATGCGTCTAAGCAAAAAATCTTTTCTTCTTCCAACTTTTCGATCTTCCCATTCATTCCCTGTGGGTTCCTCTTCCTCCAATTCTTTCCATTCTACCAATGAATAGTCTATAATAATTCGTAAATCTAGATTGGCTAATTGTTGTCTGATAGAACCTCCCCCGGTAGACATCTCTCGATTTCGAAATGTATCGAAGCTCCGGGTAGTAAAAAAAATTGG